AGTAGAAAGAGTACCATCTTGCGTCTGGACTTCAAAGGGTTTAGCTTTAACCATGTTAATGGTCCCACATTATTGGTTGATAGAGAATCAAAGGAAGGTAGATTTACCAACAAATTACGAAATGCTATAGTTCTTACATATAATTTATTAATTTATTCAGAAGTAATTCGCGGGATTATGCACCTTTCTTTCTTAGTTATAACGAACAAAAACGAACAAAGTGCATCTGGTTGGATCCAGCCTATTTTTGAAATAAACAACTCGCACACACTCCCTTTCCAAAAAAGATCAATACACCGAGCACTACACTTAGATTTATTAGATTTGTTGCTAAAATATCGGTATTAAATCTTAAACTCCCAGCGGATGGCCAGTGACCCAAGGAAAGGAAAGAATCAGTTACATTTTTCATATGATCTCCCCTTATAGATAGACTAAAAAAATAGAACAGAGTTCTTTTTGTATCACGTCCCGCCCTCTTTTTTTTTGCAATTGAAATTCCCAATTAAGAATGATACTTATAATTGTAGGAGTGAAATCTTGCTATAATTTTAAAAGGCAAGTGGCAAGCCCAAGGCAAAAAATACTTATAGTATTTTTATGGATTAAACTAAACAAAAGGATTCGCAAATAAAAGCGCTAATGCTACAACCAGCCCATAAATTGTTAAAGCTTCCATAAAAGCTAGACTAAGTAATAAAGTACCTCGTATTTTTCCCTCCGCCTCGGGCTGTCTCGCAATACCTTCTACAGCTTGACCCGCAGCAGTACCTTGACCAACTCCAGGTCCAATAGAAGCAAGCCCTACGGCCAATCCAGCAGCAATAACGGAAGCGGCAGAAATCAATGGATTCATGATAAGTTCCTCGCAAAAATAAAAAAAAAATGGTTAATGATACAATCAAGAATTAGGACTTAACTAGTCCATCGCTAAGATTCATTCAATTCACAGCCATAGACCAGACGAAAGGAAAAGACTTCTATTTGAAAGCCAGGTCCGGAGTAGGGCAAATTATATATATCTCGAGTTCATATATAACTAGTCAATTATCACATATACATGCCTTTCTTACATAATGTAAACCAATGTAAACCAATGATTCGTATCTTAGATTCAATCGGATTCTATAAATTTTCTTTGAAACATCCACAAAAGTTCGCTTATAGCCATTAGATTCCATATATCTAATTGACCCCCTCTCCTAACTAATTTAGGACTCTAAGTTTTTGTAAACCCTTTTATTCCTTTTAGTTCTCAGCACATGGGATACAACATCGAAAATCTAAATGGACGAATTCTTTTTCTTTAATATCATTAATATTTATATTTAATATTTACTATTGAAATTGGTTGAACAATCTAGAATATTAATTGCGGAAGGTATGGTATAAAAGATAAAAAGGGCCAAACCAGAAAAATGGGAAAAATATCTTTTTCCCATTTTTCCAACAATTCGCTCATATCATAATCTTTTTTGCTATTACTCTAGATTCTAGCTCGTAATATACCATGGATGTTTATTTTTCTTAAGTATAGTATCTTGAGACAGGCATACATTGAGTTGGGCTAAGCTAAGCAAAAACATAGTTCAAAACTAGTCAATGATGACCCTCCATAGATTCTCCTATATAAGCCGCAGCTAAAGTTGCAAAAATAAGAGCTTGAATACCACTTGTAAATAATCCAAGAAACATAACCGGTATAGGAACTACTAAAGGTACTAAAGAAACAAGAACAACAACTACTAATTCATCAGCTAATATATTCCCGAAAAGTCTAAAACTAAGTGATAAAGGTTTTGTGAAATCTTCTAAGATGTTAATGGGTAAAAGGATTGGGGTTGGTTGAATGTATTTACCGAAATAACCTAATCCTTTTTTACTAAGACCCGCATAAAAATATGCCAATGACGTGAGTAAAGCTAAAGCAACCGTAGTATTTATATCGTTTGTGGGTGCGGCTAACTCCCCATGAGGTAACTCTATGATTTTCCAAGGTAAAAGAGCCCCTGACCAATTAGAAACAAAGATAAATAGAAAGAGCGTTCCAATAAAGGGAACCCAAGTAACGTATTCTTCTCCAATCTGAGTTTTGCTCACGTCGCGAATGAATTCAAGAACATATTCGAAGAAATTCTGACCATCAGTCGGAATGGTTTGTGGATTCCGAACAGCTAGAGTGGCAGAACCTAATAAGATAGCAATTACAACCCAAGAAGTAATAAGTACTTGGGCATGGACTTGTAACCCCCCTATTTGCCAATAGAGATGTTGGCCTACTTCCACACCGGATATATCGTATAAGACTTTTAGTGTGGTGATGGAAGATGATAGAACATTCATATTGCCCTCTGAAAGAACTAGAACTTTAATAAAAGAAATTATTTTGATTCAACCGAATTCTATATTATATTTTGTATACCAACTAATCACATAATCGCCCATTTTTTTATCTCTTTTTGAGATTAGAGGATAATAAGCGACTCCAGAAATCTATGGA